AAAGCTATATACGAATCACCCACACCCTCTTCTTTTGTATTTCATTAATTTACTTTCCTTTAATTAAGACGAAATTCTCTAAAAACAAACCCCCGCCTTCTTTACAATATCATAAACAGTTCCTGTAGGTTGAGCACCTTTTTCAAGAAAAAATAGAATAGCAGGAATATTTAAATACGTTTGATTATTTATCGGATCATAAAAACCCACTTTCCGAAGATCTCTTCCTTCTCTTCGGGATCGAACATCAATTGCAACGATTCGATAAACGGCTCATTGGGATAGACGTAGATAAACTAGAACCCCCCCCTAGAAACGTATACGAAGCTTTCTCTTCGTACGGCTCGAGAAATTAGAAGATATGTCTATGTATACAATTCGAATGTCAAATAGATCTATAAAAGCATTAAATCAAATAAATTAGACTAAGATTATTTAATACTTTTTTATTCTTCTTTTTCTTTATCAAAAAAAAATCATTTGTATTCTCAAAACTCAAGTTGAGTAACTCGGAAATAGGAAATAGCTCAAAAGAAAACCCTTATGTATTTGATTTTTTGAGTGGTCTCTAACCCCTTTTTCTTTGTCTCATTTAGAATATATTTGGACTCCTTATTCTTGATCTAGTTGTCGAGACAATTAAAAAAAAGATATTTCCTTGTTCCAAAATATTTTCTCTTTGCCTTGAATCATTGGGTTTAGACATTACTTCGGTGATTTTTAATCGTTTCAAAATGGCAGCAACATGGCCCTTTTTCTGATTTATTTCTATCAAAGAATCATAAACGGTTGATTCCCGCAAGATACACTTTTGATCAAAAGAGTTTCACTAATTCCAACAAATTTTCCTTTTTTGGATTTGAAACTTGCTCGAATTGGATCCTTTTGATTTAGAAATCGAAAATAGACTACACTTACGAAGTTGTTCCAACTTATTAATTGGCACTAACCCTAGATCCTTGCCCTGAGAAATGAATCAATACTTTCTACTCGAGCTACATCTACATCACATACTGGTTACACTATAACCCAAGAAAAAATGAGGGTTCGAGTGGAACAGAACAAAGGATGTCGAGCCAAGAGCACCTTCATTCCTATATAATAAAAAGGGTGGGTGTAAGAATCCACAACTGATCATGTCCTTCAAGTCGCACGTTGCTTTCTACCACATCGTTTCAAACGAAGTTTTACCATAACATTCCTCTAGTTTGGAACTGATATGTAATTGATTCAATTACGGAATCATGAATAGTCATTTGTTCGGTCGTTCCATTGGTTTCTAAAGAAGTCTTAGAAAGAATTCAATTTAATCCTCGATTTTTTTTTATTGGATGAATGCAATATTTTTATTTTATTTATTAATTTCTAAATATTAGGAAGAAAAAAGTTCTTTGTATTGAATCTACATTGCATCTTCAAGTAACTTGAGAGAATATATTCAACAATCTTAGACTTCTTCGAATATCAAATACTCATAAGAAATCATTCAATTCAAATAGTTATTGAATTGAAAAAAAAACCTACCTGGATATCACTATTTGAATAAAGTTTTACTAAAGATTGCATTTATCATCATAAATAATTCATCTTTGAATTAAACCTAAACCTCAGTGATTAAAAAAGTATAGATAGATAGAAAAAGAAATAAATTTCTTTTTTTCGTGGAGTGGATAAAAAAAAGTTGATGTAAAGGAAGATTTAGACTCTTTTTCTTTCATTTCATACTGAAAAAGAAAATCATAAAAAAAAAAACAAGGAATTCCCTCTATCAGATAGACTGAACAATTGTCATTGGAATGAATTATGAATATTCAATATAGAATATTTCAAATTAACGCATCCAAAATCTTTTTCAAAAAACCAAAAAACGTTATCACTGAAATAGAACGACAATAATACATTAAGCATTTCCTCATTTTACGCGTAGTTTCTTTGACTGGTGGGGGTTCGTTCAATAATTTTTATTTAAAGCAAGGGGAATAGAATATAGGATGTATGAATTACCCCTGTCTATATTATTACATATATTTACAATTCTTTATGAGAACCAAATCAAATACGAAATGAAATACCTAAAAATGAGGTTCAAAGAAAATAGATACGTTATTATGTATGTAACTTGATTATTTCTTAATCCAATTTGTACAAACACAGCTAGTGAAATTGCTATCTTATATTGTTAATTAATTCTTATTATATGGGACGTAAGGCTTTTCGAAGTAACTAACTTAAACTTCAATATGAATATTCAATATTCAAAGTATAAGGGGATGGACATACGATGAAAAGCGCATTCAACCTCTTTTGCAACCCCCTTTTTTCGTTATTTCCAATTCTTCGAATCTAGGTTCCTAGATCACAACTCGATTCAGTTTCATCTATATGGATCTTAGTTGAATTTAATTTGTGAAAAAATAGGATAGGATTTAAAGAAGAATAGAATCATTAAAAATCAGAAACAAGAATCACATAATATCCAATATTTCACTCTTAAAGAGTCGAGAAGGTAGTTCAAAAAGAAAACCTTTCTTTATTCTGATAATAGATATTTCTATCTATATATAGAATAGGTATTCCCTGGGACGGAAGGATTCGAACCTCCGAATAGCGGGACCAAAACCCGTTGCCTTACCACTTGGCCACGCCCCATTTCAATTTCTATTCAATACTACTAAACAGTAGTATTGTTTTTGGTTGTTCGTCAATTCCAATCTAAAATAAATATCTATGGACTCTATTGTTCCTAGGGTTTTGACACGTGTAGATATACAATGAAGCTGAATTTATTGATCATTACATAAAATTCAATTAAGATATTGTATAAAAGTATGATTTCTTCTATTCTTTTTTGAGAATTGAAGGATTTTTGATTGGGTGAGTTCAAAGAAGGATTTTTTGGTATACCTTACTTTTTTTTTTCATTTTTAAGGGATATCAATTATCAATAACAATAACTCAATCAAAATACAATTATCTCCAAGTCCAAGAAAAAAAATGTTTGTTATGCTTAATATCTTTAGTTTGATCTGTATCTGTCTTCATTCCACCCTTTATTCAAGTAGTTTTTTCTTAGCCAAATTGCCTGAGGCCTACGCTTTTTTGAATCCAATCGTAGATTTTATGCCAGTAATACCCCTTCTCTTTTTTCTCTTAGCCTTTGTTTGGCAAGCTGCTGTAAGTTTTCGATGAGATCTTTAATACTGTCCTAGACATGATTTATTCGAAAAAAAAAATTGGAACAATGGATAAGATCGGATAAGTCTTACAGCATGAACCCTCGATTCAAACAATTCTTAGATAGCTGCAAAAAATCTGACTCACCCTCTTTCCTCATTCGGATTCTTTTTCATTTATTGAAAAACCCTTTTAGATTCATTTCAAAACAAAATAGGAAAGATATTTTTTTTTTAATGAAAGACTCGACTCTTATTCCAAATGAATTTCTGAAAATTCTTTTTGATTTTTGATTTCGAGAAACCATTTTGTTTATTGGTGTCAAAATAGGCTATGGGGTATAAAAATGGAGAATCTATTCTCTTTTTTTTTTTGAAAAAAAAAGATCTTGGAGATTGTGTAATGCTTACTCTCAAACTCTTTGTTTACACAGTAGTAATATTTTTTGTTTCTCTCTTCATCTTTGGATTCCTATCTAATGATCCAGGACGTAATCCTGGACGTGAAGAATAAAAAGCCCTTTCTTTTTACTTGCTTAATTTTTCAATGTTCTTACTTAGGATTTTATCTATTGTACATCCTTATTTATTATATGAAATAAAAAAAAACAAAAACAAAGGAAAGGTTTTGAAAAAAAAAAAATAAATAAAATAACAAGTCATCAACGGAAACGGAAAGAGAGGGATTCGAACCCTCGGTACGAAAAACTCGTACAACGGATTAGCAATCCGACGCTTTAGTCCACTCAGCCATCTCTCCCAATTGAAAAAGGATAATTACTATCTTACATTACACAAAAAGTAAGGCTTGAAAAAAAGTCTTTCTTTTCTTTATCTCTCTTTATTTTTTTTTACTCTATTGATATATACAACTTTAATATATACTACTTTTATAAGCAATCCCATTTAGATAAAGAAAAGGTTCTAAAGAGATATTTCGAATAAAAAAAAAAAAAATAAAAAAGCAAGAATACCTCTTCTTACGAAAGAGCTTTTTTTCTTTTCATGGCCTGGCCTGGTCAGTACCTAGCCGGGCCATTTTTTGTTCCATTCCAAATCATAGATAAAATGATTTGTTTGAAAACAAAAATGCTTATTATTGATTATTGAAACAACAATCAGAAGAAAGGATCTTTCCATTCCTATGATATGGAATTTCATTCTATAGAATCAAAGTGTCATTTTTTATTATTATATTATTATTCTTTCTTTTCTTATTTTTTTCCTTTACTTTTACTGGAAAAAAAGAAAAAAAAAATAAGGAACTGTGGATTGGTATGCAATGCATTCTTATGTCATAACATAAATAGTTTTATCGAGCCCTATCTGTTCTGTCAAAAATCCTCCAGCAAAAGAAAGAACAAGTTCTTTCTTTATTTTCATTTTGAATTAGGAGTGCTCTTTTACTAATCTGATTAGGTTTACTGACAAAACCAAAACAAACATGTCAATGCTATAATTTTCATCATTATTTTGTTTTGGATCCTATCTTGATTACGTCCGATTACCTTTTTTTGTTCGACAAAAGTTTCATTTATATACAATAATCGCATTGTAGCGGGTATAGTTTAGTGGTAAAAGTGTGATTCGTTTTATTAATCCCTTTTCGAGTTAAGGGATCCCTCGGTTTGATTTGATTTAATTTATATTCCGAAGAAAAACTTTATTTCTTAAAAGGATTTAATCCTTTACCTCTTAACGAAGGATTCGAGGAAAAATATACATTCTCGTGATTTGTATCCAAGGGTCAATTAAAAATGGAAAATTGGATTATTTAATTGCGAAACATAATTTTTTTTTTTTGAATTGGATCAATATTTCCAATTT